TCCAAGAGACAGATCTGAATAAAGAATAAATAGTAATCTTTCGCAAAACAAATTAAGAAGAAAAAGGATTCTTACTTCGATACAAGAAGAATCGACACAAGAAAAAGGCTTTTTTACCTTTTTCTTGTGTCCAATAGAGGATTACGAAGACCTGCAATTCCTCCTAAAAGGACTTGCTCCTTTTATTGTTCTCGCCTCTGCCTTGGATTCTCTTCTTTTGCATGAAATAGAAATATGGAATTCCAGAAATCTAGACTTTTTACCAACTTAATGGTAAGAAATCCCGGGATCTAGAAATTCATTTCGTACAATTGAACCTTTTCAAACTGTTTCTTTTTGAGAACCAAAAAGACTTGTGCTAAAATAACAGATGCGAAAAAGAACAAAAGGCCTTGGACGCGTAATGGATCCTGAAGCACTATTTCTGCATCCCCCTGACCAAACCCTCCCACATTAGGATTGCTTGTTAATGGTTGATCAAGCTTGATTGATTCCCCCTCTGAAACAAGAAGTTCTGGCCCGGGAGGTATAATATCAATCACTTGGCGCCCATCCGACGCATCAACTATGGATATTTCATATCCCCCCTTTTCTTTACGTAGTATTTTTTTTACTGTACCTGTTGACGTAGCATTATAAACTGTATTGTTACTCTTGCTACCATCGGGATAGATCTGTCCCCTTCCTCGGTTTCCCCCTACATATATGGGATATTTTAAGAAATGAACATCTTTTTTTGTAGAGGGATCGGGGGAAAGAATGGGAAAGACAATTTCACTATATTTCTTACCGGGAACAGGGCCTATCACAAGAATATTTTTTTTATTGGGACGATAACTCTGAAAAGAGAGATTTCCTATCTTTTCTTTCAACTCAGGAGAAATACGGTCGGGCGGCGCCAATTCGAATCCCTCAGGCAAAATAAGAACAGCACCCACATTCAACCCTCCCTTTTTCCCATTAGCAAGAACTTGTTTCAGCTGCATATCATAAGGGATTCGAAGAACTGCTTCAAATACAGTATCGGGAAGTACAGCTTGGGGAACTTCAATATCCACGGGCTTATTAGCTAAATGGCAGTTGGCACATACAATTCGTCCAGTTGCTTCCCGCGGGTTTTCATAACCCTGCTGCGCAAAAATGGGATATGCATTTGAAATAGATGTCCGAGTTATTACGTATATCATGATCGATACAGAAATCGATCGAATCGTCTGTTCCTTTAACCAAGAAAAAGTATTTCTATTTTCCATGTCCAATCGCGGATCCCGGAATTTCTACAATAAATTAGATAGGTAGCTAAGTTAATCTAGTTCCCTATACACGAGTCTGTTGTCATTCTACTGCAACAGTTGTACTGGAATGATGAATACCTTGAGCAGGTAGAAAGAATTTTGCTAAAAAGAAAAAGGGCTTTCTTTCTAAAGGAAGAAAAATGCTAATTTTATTAATATTAGGAAAGCCAATTATGCTTCACTAATTGAATGATAAATGACTACAAGCGAAGGAGATAGGCGGTTTAAACAAAAAAAGACCCAAAATTTCAAACACGTGTCTAGAATCACAGGAAAACTACAAACAAAAATAGTGAAAATTAGCTCGTTAGGAGCCCATCCAAGATCGTTGTAGACCCAACGAATTAGTAGTTCCCAACCGCGGGTGGAGTGAAATCCAACAAAAAAATCCGTAACTAAAAGAATAAAAAAAGCTTTTATTGAGTCATTTAAGTTATAGAAGAATTCCTGAACCCAAGAATTCAAAATGACAAGTTCCTCTTTGCCCAGAAAAAAAGAACCACTTAGAATAGCCAAACAGATTAGATTTGTTGAGAAATGCAAAATGATATGGAGATGGTCCTCATTATCTATTTTGGCCAATTGTATTATTTCCTTGTGTATTCCTATAGGAGGTTTTTGTACATGTGTCTTCGGTTTCTCTTTTATCATTTCGTCCAAGAGAAAAAGCTCTTCTAATTCTATGAATCCTTCTAGAATCCTTTTCTCTTGAATATCCGTTAAGAGAGTTTCAGGTTGCCTGGTATTCCACCAATTCTTAATCCAAAGTTCCAAACATTTGTTAAAAGAGAAAGAGACTCCCCAGGGCAAAAGTACGATAAATACAAGATATAGGAAAGAAGGCAATGCTTTCTTTTTTTTCATTTTTGATCTGTAAATTGAGTTGTTAATGAATCCGCTTGATTCGCGGACTCTATATGAGATTTCTTTTTTTTTTTTTGAAGAAAAAATTCTATAACAAGGTTTGAGACCTTGTGTTTGTATCTATTTCTCTTTTTGTATACTAGTGGAATTTCATTGTATTGGGTTCTTTCTTAGATGGAAATAGCGTGGAATAGAGAAATAGAATAAAAAAAACCTTTCTTTCCTATGAAAAGGGAAGAATTTTAGGCCATATACCTCACTTGGACAAAACAAATTAGAAGCAATTTTCTCTTATCCTCGGTTGTTTCTTCCTTTAGATAAATACTCAAAATCCCTTTACAATTAAAATTTAAAAAATTGCAATTGGTACTCAAAATACTTCAATTGGTACGCGCAAGAAATAGGCCAATTCGGCAGCTTTTTGTTCAATTTCTCGTGGAGTAAAAAACTTCTCATCACTACGAGTCAAGGGAATGACCCCCTGCCCACGTATTTCCATATAAAGGATACGACGAGGATAAAGACCCTCTTTAACCTGAATTCTAATTGATTGGATATCCCGCACAAGGAATTGAAGGAAGATGCGACGTTTTATTCCAGGGAATCCCCAACGAAAAATGCACACTATTCCCTCTTTTCTATCAAATAGGTCATAACCACTGCCTACATTCCACAAAATAGTGCACCACAAATAGGAGCTAATGAATAGTCCCGCGATTCCGTAGAAAGACATCACGACCCCCTGTGGAAAAAAAAGAATTTGTTGAGATGGAAGTACGGATATCATATTCTTACCAAGATAACTGGAAGCCCCAACCACTAAGAATCCTAATGAACCTAGAAAAAGAATACAGGCCCAGAAAAAATTACCTCTTTTTCGAGAACCTTTTAGAAGTTCTATCCATATGTGTTCTGATCGCCAATTCATATTAGATATACTAAATCCAGCAGCGGTTAATTGAAATTGAGAGAATAAGCTAAATGATTTTGACTTTACTTTATTTTGATTCTGAAATCGCCTTCAGCAGCTAGTACTCCTGTGAAATAATTGGTTAGATACATTGACTTTCTATTCAAAAAAATTCCTGCATCCACTTAAAAAAACTCGCTATACTTGGCTACGCATATGTATGCATTGATGCGCGTAGCCTATATCCGCATCCATAGACGTTTTTCATTTGTGTGTAGAAAGAGCTACATACCCTATCATATTAATATATTACTTACACTAAAAAATATTTGTATTATGATCCTGGAAATACATTGAGCAAATTAGGTCCCGTCGGTTCTAGACAATCTTATTTTTCTGCACATAAAGAAATAAAGAAGACATTGCAATTGCCGGAAATACTAAGCCTACTAAAGGCACGAAAATAGAGGGTAAGTTTAAATCTGTCATAGAATAGGTGTCTCAATTCCAATTTACTATTTCTATCTATTCAAAATATATCTTAAGATTCTTATGATATAATTAAGTATATCGATTATAAGGAATATTGACTATTGTATTTTTGAGTTTGCAAAATAAAGATTTATTATCGATAAATAATACTAACTAAAGTATTCTATAAAAGTATTCTATATCTCTAAAAAAATGAATGGAATGGATAATTTTATTTTTTTTTTTCCATTCTCATGGCCTTTGTATCTTTCTAATGGAACTTGAAATTGGATTCAAAAGAAAGCAATTATGAAAATGAAAGAAATACCTCTTTCAGAATACCCTGTATTTGATTCCATTATCGTATGATAATACTCTCCTTTTGATTTGTATTTGTTTATTGTATTATACCTTTCTATATTCTAGATATATAGAATAGAAGAATCTCGATTTGGCAAGTCTCATGATCATATCAAGATATATTTAAATTTGGCTCGATCTTTTAAAAGATCGAGCCAAATTTAATTGCAATCAATTAGAAGAATAAAGAAGAATTACTGCATTTGGTAACTTATTTTTTCTCTACTTCTTTCGCTTCTTCATCGATGGTATCTACCGGCTTGAAGTCGAATGTGATCGCTTTCCATACTTCACAAGCTGCGGCTAGTTCAGGACTCCATTTGCAAGCTGCTCGGATAATTTCATTACCTTCACGAGCAAGATCGCGCCCTTCGTTACGAGCTTGTACACAGGCTTCTAAAGCCACCCGATTAGCTGCTGCACCTGGTGCATTCCCCCAAGGATGTCCTAAAGTTCCTCCACCAAATTGTAATACGGAATCATCTCCAAAGATTTCGGTCAGAGCTGGCATATGCCAAACATGAATACCCCCTGAAGCCACCGGTATAACACCTGGCATGGATACCCAGTCCTGCGTGAAAAAGATACCGCGAGAACGATCTTTTTCAATATAATCATCGCGCAATAAATCAACAAAACCTAAAGTCATTTCGCGTTCCCCTTCTAACTTACCTACTACTGTACCGGAGTGGATATGATCTCCCCCAGACATACGCAATGCTTTAGCTAATACACGGAAATGTATACCATGATTCTTCTGTCTATCAATAACTGCATGCATTGCTCGGTGAATGTGAAGAAGTAGGCCGTTGTCGCGGCAATAATGAGCCAAACTAGTATTTGCGGTGAATCCTCCAGTTATGTAATCATGCATTATAATAGGAACCCCTAATTCCCTCGCAAATACAGCTCTCTTAATCATTTCTTCGCATGTACCTGCAGTCGCATTCAAGTAATGCCCCTTGATTTCGCCGGTTTCAGCTTGTGCTTTATAAATTGCTTCGGCACAAAAGACAAAACGGTCTCTCCAGCGCATAAATGGTTGTGAGTTTACGTTTTCATCATCTTTGGTAAAATCAAGTCCACCACGTAGACACTCATAACATGCTCTACCGTAATTTTTTGCAGATAATCCCAATTTTGGTTTAATAGTACATCCCAATAAAGGACGACCATACTTGTTCAACTTATCCCTTTCAACTTGGATACCATGAGGCGGACCTTGGAAAGTTTTTGCATAAGCAGGAGGAATTCGTAGATCCTCCAAACGTAGAGCACGTAGGGCTTTGAAACCAAATACGTTACCCACAATGGAAGTAAACATGTTAGTAACAGAACCCTCTTCAAATAGATCTAATGGATAAGCTACATAACAGATATATTGACTGTCTTCCCCAGGAACGGGTTCGATGTGATAGCATCGTCCTTTGTAACGATCAAGACTGGTAAGTCCATCAGTCCAAACAGTTGTCCATGTACCAGTAGAAGATTCCGCAGCTACTGCAGCCCCTGCTTCTTCAGGCGGAACCCCGGGCTGAGGAGTTACTCGGAATGCTGCCAAGATATCAGTATCCTTGGTTTCGTATTCCGGAGTGTAGTAAGTCAATTTATAATCTTTAACACCAGCTTGAAATCCAACACCTGCTTTAGTTTCTGTTTGTGGTGACATAAGTCCCTCCCTACAACTCATGAATTAAGAATTCTCACAACGACAGGGTCTACTCGATATGGACTAAGCGTAAATGAAACCTTTGCAAAAATCTAAAAAAAAAAGATATTCAATTAATATCAACTCATTAAATAAAAAAGGGAGTATGCTTAAGTTAATGAATATGTTTCATTCATATATAATGCGTACACCCTGTATATGTTCTATCCTATAGGAATTCCACTATAGGAATTCGATAGGAATTGAGTTATTGTTATGGTAAGTTAACATGGTTCATTATTAAACCATAGATTTGATTCACCAAATCCATCATTATTGTATACTCTTTAATAGATATAGCGCAACCCAAACTAATCCCTTAATCCTTATTTTAGGATTTTATAAATTCTTATCTTAATAGACCCCTTTCTTATTTTGAATCTAAATACCTAACTACTAAGAAAATTCTCTGTTGACAGCAATCTATGCTTCACAGTAGTATATATTTTATATATCGAAGTCCTAGACAGGAAAGTAGAAGAGGCAAAGATCCTTGACAAAAGGAAAAATGTCTATGAAAAATAAAAAAGATTGATTGAACTTTCCACCGGACTCATTCCATGAGTAAACAAGTGAATGGGATTCGCTTAGGCAACGAAATCAAGTGCTAGTCCCCTTTTCTTTTTTATTGAATTAACTAATTCATTTTCATTTCATTTTAACTTTTTTATTTTTGGATATTTTTTTTATTTGATTTGGCATTATTCAACAAGAAAAAAAAAAAGAAAAATTTCGACAAATTCCTTTTTTTTATAATTATGTGATAATTATGAGAACCAATTCTACTACTTCGCGTCCCGGGGTTTCCACAATTGAAGAAAAAAATGCAGGACGTATTGATCAAATTATTGGACCCGTGCTGGATATCACTTTTCCCCCGGGCAAGTTGCCTTATATTTATAACGCTTTGATAGTCAAGAGTCGGGACACTGCCGATAAGCAAATTAATGTGACTTGTGAGGTACAACAATTATTAGGAAATAATCGAGTTAGAGCTGTAGCTATGAGTGCTACAGACGGGTTGATGAGAGGAATGGAAGTGATTGACACAGGAGCTCCTCTTAGTGTTCCGGTCGGTGGAGCTACTCTCGGACGAATTTTTAACGTTCTTGGGGAGCCTATTGACAATTTGGGTCCTGTAGATACTAGTGCAACATTCCCTATTCATAGATCCGCGCCTGCCTTTATTGAGTTAGATACGAAATTATCTATTTTTGAAACAGGTATTAAGGTGGTCGATCTTTTAGCTCCTTATCGGCGTGGAGGAAAAATCGGACTATTTGGGGGAGCAGGAGTAGGTAAAACAGTACTCATCATGGAATTAATCAATAACATTGCTAAAGCTCATGGAGGCGTATCCGTATTTGGCGGAGTAGGGGAACGGACTCGGGAAGGAAATGATCTTTATATGGAAATGAAAGAATCTGGAGTAATTAATGAAAAAAATATTGAGGAATCAAAGGTAGCTCTAGTGTATGGACAAATGAATGAACCGCCGGGAGCTCGTATGAGAGTTGGGTTAACTGCCCTAACTATGGCAGAATATTTCCGAGATGTTAATAAGCAAGACGTGCTTTTATTCATCGATAATATCTTTCGTTTTGTTCAAGCAGGATCGGAGGTATCCGCCTTATTAGGGAGAATGCCCTCCGCAGTGGGTTATCAACCTACCCTTAGTACAGAAATGGGTTCTTTACAAGAAAGAATTGCTTCTACCAACAAAGGATCGATAACTTCGATCCAAGCTGTTTATGTACCTGCAGACGATTTGACCGACCCTGCTCCTGCCACAACATTTGCGCATTTGGACGCTACTACCGTACTTTCCAGAGGATTAGCTTCCAAGGGTATTTATCCCGCAGTAGACCCTTTAGATTCAACCTCAACTATGTTACAGCCTCGGATCGTTGGCAAGGACCATTATGAAACTGCGCAAAGAGTTAAAGAAACTTTACAGCGTTACAAGGAACTTCAGGACATTATTGCAATTCTTGGGTTGGATGAATTATCGGAGGAGGATCGTTTAACTGTAGCAAGAGCACGAAAAATTGAGCGGTTCTTATCACAACCGTTCTTTGTGGCAGAAGTTTTTACCGGTTCCCCAGGAAAGTATGTTAGTCTTGCAGAAACAATTAGGGGGTTTCAACTAATCCTTTCCGGAGAATTAGATGGCCTACCCGAACAGGCTTTTTATTTGGTGGGGACCATCGATGAAGCTAGCACGAAAGCTATAAACTTAGAAGAGGAGAACAAATTGAAGAAATGAAATTAAATCTTTATGTACTGACTCCTAAACGAATTATTTGGGATTGTGAAGTGAAAGAAATCATTTTACCTACTAATAGCGGCCAAATTGGTGTATTACCAAACCACGCCCCCATTAACACAGCTGTAGATATGGGTCCTTTGAGAATACGCCTACTCAACGACCAATGGTTAACGGCGGTTTTGTGGAGTGGTTTTGCGAGAATAGTTAATAATGAGATCATCATTTTAGGAAATGATGCAGAACTGGGTAGTGACATTGATCCAGAAGAAGCTCAACAGGCACTTGAAATAGCCGAAGCTAACTTGAGTAGAGCTGAGGGTACGAAAGAATTGGTTGAAGCAAAGCTAGCTCTCAAACGGGCTAGGATACGAGTCGAGGCTATCAATTGGATTCCCCCATCCAATTGAAGATAATCCAAAGGTTTCGTTGATACAAAGAAAAAGGAAAGAAGGGTAGAAAAAGTTATTAGATAGCGAAGCGAAGTAAGTCCAATGCTATCTAGTAATTTTTCTACCTACCTACCTACTATTGGATTTGAACCAATGACTCCCGCCGTATGAAAGCAGTACTCTAACCACTGAGTTAAGTAGGCAATTTATCATCCCAAAAGAAGCCGCATTACTTCGATCGATTATAGATCGAATCCTTTTTATAAGCAATACCACTCGATTATTGGGATGGTATTCCGTTATTGGTATGTAGTAAATAGATCAAAGGGATATCCTATGGCATTATAGAATATTCATCTTGACAAGAAATTATCTATATGTTAAGATATCTCCGATAAGGGCTATAGCTCAGTTCGGTAGAGCAACTCGCTTACACGTGCGCCAATGCTTTTCAAGGGAATTTATTATGCAATGAACATAATTGACCTTATTGCAAAATCAATGTCTTACTTCATGGATTCGAGAGAATAGGAGAACAGTAGCCTGACAAACAGTCGGTTCAGTCCGATTCGGGTGCCAATTCTGGCGCCTAATCAAATAGAACCCCTATTGATTTGCTAATTGATAAGGTAAATATCCAGCCCACTCAATGCTAGGCATAATGAGGATAAGGGCCTCCAAAAAACTTCTTTTCGTTCTATGAACTTTAGGGTGTATGAAGTCTCATAGTCAACTCTTGCAGCGGAACGATAGAGACTCCATTCCACTTAGGTTGATTTAATTTAGGCCAGAGGCAGACCTAAGTCAAGGTAATCCTCCTTTGAAACACTTTGGTATTGCTCCTAGATAGATCATAATAGAAATAAATCAATCAGAGCACAGGGAGCCATCTTATTATCTTTCCGTAAAGAAAAACTATGGCGGATTAACTGATCTTTACATCAGTTGATGAAAGAGCCCAATGCAGAAAAATGCATGTTGGGTCTTTGAAACAGTTCGAATCATTTCGATAATAATCCGTTTGATCTGTTTTACCGAGAAGGTCTACGGTTCGAATCCGTATAGCCCTACTAATATATATGTCTTTTTTTTAGATTTTAGGATGGATATCCTTTTAGGATGGATATCCTATGTTTCCTTTAGTATAGTTTTCTTTTCCTTATTCGAACTTATTTATAGACTCGATGGTCGCTTACGCCCTAGAATAGAGAGACAAGCATTACCATAGGCTCATTTATCGAAAATCATAGAGACAGGAAAAGAAAAAAGAATTTCGATCTAATCAATAATTTCGATCTAATCAATAGAAGGAAAGATCCCTTATCTGATTTGAATTCCATCCTTCTTCAAATAAAATAGGATATGCCCTAAGTCCCTAGACTTTCCTATAATGACTGCAACTATTTTCTCCATTTTGCGAATTCCTATTTTGTTTGAAGTATATTACTATAAATATACATTATGTAAAAATGGACATTATCTAAATAGATCTACTTGAAAAAGAAAAAATCGAAAGAAAATAAAAAGAAAGAGTAAATAATAAAACAGGATATTCTGTTTCATAATTCTGCAATAGAGTTTTTTTTAGTATTATTCCTCATTAGGATGCATACATTAGTAATCCTATTTTAATTAGGTTCTAATCAAATTTAATTAATAGTAAGTATTTTCTTTTTTATTTAATAGTTTCTGACTATCCTTAAATAAAGGATAGAGCAATTCTTTTTTCTAGAG